GTATCAGGAAGTACAGCTTGCGGAACTTCAATATCCACAGGCTTATTAGCTAAATGGCAATTGGCGCATACAATTCGCCCAGTTGCTTCTCGTGGATTTTCATAACCTTTCTGCGCAAAAATGGGATACGCATTTGAAATAGATGTTCGAGTTATTACATATATCATGATCGATACAGAAATAGATCGAGCGATCTGTTCCTTTACCCAAGAAAAAGAAAAAGTATTTCTATTTTGCATGATCCAATCATTCATCCAGGAATTTCTACAATAAATTAGATAGGTAGCTAGTATAGTTCCCTATCCACGAGTCTGCCATTGTACTGAAATAATTCTATTGAAATAGGACAAATACCTTGAAGAGGTAGAAGTATAAAGAAAGAATAAGTCAAATGGAAAATGCTTTCTTTATGCGCGAAGAAAAATTTGGATTGATATCAGGAGATCAAATAAGTTCTTCATTCATTCATTGAATGATAAATGACTACAAGCGAAGGAGATACGCGATTTAAAAAACGGAAGATCCAATATTTCACAATTGTATCTAGAATAACTGGAAAAGTGGAAACAAGACCAGATATAATTTGGTCGTTATGAGCCAATCCAAAATCATTGTAGATCGAACCAATCATTAGTTCCCAACCATGGGTCGAGTGAAATCCAATCCATAAATCAGTAACTAAAAGAATCGAAAAAGCTTTTATTGTGTCATTTAAGTTATAGAAGAATTCCTGAACCCAAGAATTAAGAATGACAAGTTCTTCATTACCCAGAATAAAATAACCGCTTAAAATAGCGAAACATATTATATTTGTCGAAAAATGCAAAATGATATGGAGATGATATTCATTGTGTGTTTTGACCAATTGTATCGTTTCCTTGTGTATTCCTATACGAAGCTTTTGTATATTTTGTATATGTGTCTCTGGGTATTCTTTTATCATTTCATCCAACAAGAATAGTTCTTCTAATTCTAGGAATTTTTCTATAACATTTTTCTCTTGAATATCATTCAAAAAAGTTTCGGATTGCCTAGTATTCCACCAATTAATAATCCAAGGTTCGAGACTTTTTTGAAATGAGAGAGAGACCCACCAGGGCAAAAATACTATAGATGCAAGATATGGGAGGGAAATCAATGCTTTCTTTTTTTTCATTTTTTTTTTATCTGTGAATTGTTAATGAACTGCTTCATTTGTCAACTCTATCTGATCTGATGTTTCTCTAAAGCACAAGTTCTATAACAAGGTATGGAACCTATGGATCTATTCCCATTTTTGTATAATAATTGACTCCTTAGATCCAGAAGGAATTAAGGAATATAGAAATAAAATAAGGGTCCTTTTTCGGATGAAAAAAAAATTCGAAATAAATAGATAGAGAAATATATATATATAATATAAAAAGTAAATAAATTAAGTAATAAATTAAGTAAATAGGATTTCCGGGTATCTCAATTAATTATTTCGAAATGTTGCACCGTCTAACCACAGCACAGGAATACGGTATCAGTTCAAAATCTGAGGCTTAACCTAAAAGTATGAATTCTGTATTACGAAATACATATTCGGATATTTGATGAATTCATACTTAATTAGATTTATTAGACTTTTTACTAGTATAAAAGAATGGAGTTGGGCCCTATACGCATACAAATACGGATACAAAAGGGTTTTGGTATAGAAAAAATGTATTCTTATTATAGTTTATTATATTTATTATAGTTGGAATAGTTGTAGTTGTTCCATATACGTTCCCCAACTTTTGTTTTATTCTAGCGGGTTGTTGCGTCAACGGAACGAGGAAATGGAATCTAACATGTTTTTCTCGAATGAACAGTCTGAGGAAACTTCAATTGTATTAAAAAAAGGGAAATTAGCAAGCTCCTTCTATTATGTGGAGAAAACATTCATTCTTCGTTTGGTTCATTTCAAAATACTTCAATTGGTACGCGCAAGAAATAGGCCAATTCAGCAGCTTTTTGCTCAATTTCTCGCGGAGTCAAATTCTCATCAGTACGAGTCAAGGGAATGTTTCCTTGGCCTCTGATTTCCATATAAAGAATACGACGAGGAAAAAGACCCTCTTGAACCTCCATTCTGATTGATTGGATATCTTTCATAAAGAAGCGAAGGAAGATGCGACGATTTATTCCAGGGAATCCCCAACGAAAAATACACATTATTCCTTCTTTTCTATCGAATCGGTCATAACCACTACCTACATTCCATGAAATTGTGCACCACAAATATGAACTAATGAATAGACCCGCGATTCCATAGAAAGACATCACGATTCCTTGTGGAAAAAAAATGATTTGCTGAGATGGAAATCCAGGTATCAGATTCCTACCAAGATAACTAGAAGTTCCAACCACTAAGAATCCTAGTGAACCTAAAAAAAGGATACAGGCCCAGCAAAAATTACTTGCTTTTCGAGACCCTGTTATAAGTTCTATCCATATATGTTCTGATCGCCAGTTCATACTATACTAGACCCAGTTGCATTCGATTGGAATTGAGAAAAAATTTGACTTTACTTTTCATGATGCCGAAGTAACTTTCATCAACTAGCACTAGTCTGATATGAACCATTAGGAATAATTGGTTAGATACATATACTTTCTATTATAAAAATATTCGCCGATCGTTTTTAACCAGATATACCCGCATATCATATACATACATTTATGCGGATATCATGTATCCGCATGCATAACAGTTCTTTCATTTGTGTTCGGAAAAAGCCACATATTGTCCCATATTACACTAAACAAATATCTGTATTATGATTCAGTGTTGAAATAAATTGATGAAATTTGGTCCCATCGGATCTAGACAATCTTATTTTTTTGGACATGAAGAAATAAAGAAGCCATTGCAATCGCAGGAAATACTAGGCCCACTAAAGGGACAAAAATGGAGGGTAAGTTAAGATCTGTCATAGAATGGGTACCTCGATTTAATATTTGTACCTATTATAAAGATATCTTATGATAAGTATCTCTATTATATAGAAACTATTCTAAATAATATTAATATTTAAGTAGTTAATAAGTGCAAGGAATGAGAACTAAATGAAGTGTACCTATTCATCTTTTTAGACGAATATATATGATAATCCGCTTTAAGTTTAAGAAATTTTATTATTCCCCCATCCTTGTAGACATAGAAATCACTTCTATATCTATATTTTCATTTTATTTCGATATTTTTTTTTGCGTTTTTATTCAAAGGAAAGAAACCGTGCAGCTGAAATAACTCACTCAGAACACCTTTTAAAAGATTACGCGGTACGATTGGGTCAAATAAGCCCTTATGGAATGAATACTCAGCCGCTTGTGAACCGTCGGGTACTGTTTTATTCAATGTTTGTTCAATTACTCTTTTACCCGCAAAAGCAATATAGGCGTTGGGTTCAGCAATAATAACATCTCCTAACATACCAAAACTGGCAGTTACTCCACCAGTTGTAGGAGATGTAAGGATTGATACATAGAATAACTTTTTATTTGATTGATAATTATATGAAGCAGAAGATATTTTAGCCATTTGCATCAAGCTCAAACTTCCTTCTTGCATACGTGCTCCCCCAGAAGCACACACAATAATGACAGGTAGAGATCGATTAGTAGCATACTCGATCAAACGGGTGATTTTCTCGCCTACTACGGATCCCATACTACCCCCCATGAACTGAAAATCCATAACCCCAACTGCTATGGGAATACCATTTAGTTGACCTATGCCTGTTTGAACAGCTTCAGTTAAACCTGTCCTTCTTTGATAAGAATCGATACGATCTCTATAAGGTTCCTCCTCTGAATGAAATTCAATGGGGTCCATAGAGACCATATCTTCATCCATGGGATCCCAAGTGCCCGGATCAATCAAAAGTTCGATTCTATCTGAACTACTCATTTTCAAATGATATCCACACTGTTCACAAATATGCATTTTTGACCTAAAAAATTTTTTATAATTTAATCCATAACAATTTTCGCATTGAACCCATAAATTTCTGTATTTTTTATTTATATCCAAATCATTAGATCTTCCTCTTATATTGAAATCACGGTTGTTACCACCAGTTCTTATACTAGAATTCCTGCTTTGACTACCTTCAGTACAAATGAAACTAGAAATGTAACTGTCACTGTAATTGTCGGTACCGCTGAAAGTGTCACTATGAATACTGACTTCAAAACGAAGATAACTATCAATGCAACTATTAATGTGATTATTCCAACTAGATTGAGTATCATACATGTAATGATAATAGTAGTGATTGTTACTCTTAGACCTACTATTCAAATAATTGGAAAAAAAATTTTCTAGTTCACTCAGAAAAAAACTATTATTGTCAATCTCAAAAATCTTATTTTCAATATCAAAATATACAGAATAACTGTCACCATTACCATCCCTAACTAAAAAAGTGTTATCAGAGATAAAACTCCAAATATCTCTGATATCAAATAAATAATCAACATTTCTGAAACTATAACTACCACTATCACTCCAACTAGGAATGTTATTCTCCGTATCATTTAGAATGGGTTCTTCGCTTCCACCGGTATGTCCAACAGCATTAAGACTATCCATTGATTTACTTAGCCCACACTTATGTTCTAACTTCTCCTTAGACAACATCGAATTGAACCACCACTTTTTCATAGAGTCTTCTTGCTCCCTATTTGATGAAAATATAATAGATGAATAGTCATTCGATGAATAATCATTTTACTATTTTATTTCCTATCAAAATTAAGCATATGATCCAATCATTGGAATTGTTAACTAACAACGGGTGAGTATTGAAAGAAATGATTCTTTTTTGGGGTAATTCAGGGTATCACTATCAATATATATTATGATAGGATCTAGAATCCTCAATTAGAAATATAAAAAGAGGTTTCTCTCATGTCATGTACAAAAAAATGCTCATCGAAAAGATAAAAAGATAAATAGTTGTTTCTTCCTATACTAGAATATAACCTAT